AAAAAAACACCGTGTATTTATGATAAAAAATTCACCGGTGAATTTTTGCAAAATTTAGCCCGCTCAAAATTGTGGGGTAAATTTAAATTAAAAAGTCCTTTTCATCACTTTCTTGGTTTAGGGGTTTAACAAGAAGTAATAGTAATGTCAGGACTAAAGGGGGGTAGGGGGGTTTAACGCGCGGAAGCCAGGGGGGACGTTAACGAGAACCTGCTAGAATGACAGAGTCTTTATGCACTTGATATCACTTATGTTGTTATATTTAAGGATATCCTTCAACGTTTCATACATAATGGGCGGGCAAAGTCCAGTTCAACCTAAATTAATTAGCATTAGTGTTCACTCTGCAATGCCAAGTGAAAGGAAGACAAAAAAGAAAACCCTATGCATATAAGAGAATGCCCGGCTTGGTGGGTAACGAGTCGTTAGACCTCCACCATCGTGATGTAAGGATAATTAATTGAGGGGAGGTTTAAGCTGTACTATGGCCCTGAAATAGGAACCAAATGCCAGTAATAGTTCATTAATTAGCTACCCCCACAAGTGTTGTCCCTGACCCATCATTCATGATATGCCCTTATGGGATCATTGGTCGGTTCTTACTGCGCATTAAGGTACTTTGGCAATAATAGTTGGGTTAGGCGAGGAAACTGTTTTGAAGATGTTATGGGGATAAATCTATTTGGTTCGGTCTAATTCATTACAGATGGTGATTAATTTTTGAGTGTCTATGTAACTCTTGAATTACATTTTCCTTGATTGGTTACATTAAATATATGGTTTTTATACATATTATGGTTACAGGCATATATGTAAGATTATACATAATATGCACCTGCTAGAAACCACTAGCACACCCTAAGAAGGGTGTGACCAAGGGGCGGGGTGGGGGGCCGGCCGGAACAGGGGATAGTTTAACTGAGAATCTTAGCTTTGGGAGTTAAGGGTGGGAGTTCAATTCTCTCTTCTCTGAGCAAAAGGGGGGATTTGAACCTCCAGCCTCCGGCTTACAAGACCGGCGCTCTTTCGTTGAGCTTCTAATGCAGGCTCATTTGAGGGACTTGTTCTCTGCTCAACCTGCAAGGGGTGAGAGAACCAGAAAAATGGAGAAGTAAATTACAGAGGCGACTTGGCCGATTTCAATGAATGGGTGCTCTACGGGTATTCCCCCAATTCATGTGAGGATAACCACATCAGCTACAAGGGCTCAGAAGAGGAATTGGGTGAATGGGCGGAAGGTGAGGCCGCGTTGTTTAGAGGTGTGGAGGATAGGCACTAGCATCAGAACAAGGATGGAGAAGAGAAGGGCCAGGACGCCTCCTAGCTTGTTGGGGATGGACCGTAGGATTGCGTAGGCAAATAGGAAGTATCATTCAGGTTTGATGTGAGGTGGGGTCACAAGGGGGTTGGCCGCTGTGAAGTTGTCTGGATCACCAAGGAGGTTAGGTGAAAATAAGGCCAAGGATACTAGGGCGAGGAAAAGAACTACAAATCCCACTAAGTCTTTGATAATGAAATAAGAATGGAACGGGATCTTGTCTGCATCTGAGTTTAGGCCTACGGGATTGTTTGACCCCGTTTCATGAAGGAACAGGAGGTGGATTACGGTGGCAGCGGCAATGATGAAGGGCAGAATAAAGTGGAAGGCGAAGAACCGAGTAAGGGTAGCGTTGTCTACTGAGAATCCGCCCCACAGTCATAAAACCAGGTCAAGTCCCATGTAAGGAACGGCAGAGAGAAGGTTAGTAATTACTGTTGCTCCCCAGAAAGACATTTGTCCTCAAGGAAGGACGTAGCCTACAAAAGCAGTCATCATCACTAGGAGGAGAAGGACTACGCCTACGTTTCATGTCTCTTTATATAGGAAGGAGCCATAGTAAAGACCGCGGCCGATGTGAAGGTAAATGCAAATGAAGAAGAAAGATGCTCCATTGGCGTGCATATTCCGGATCAGTCAGCCGTAGTTGACGTCCCGGCATAGGTGTACAACAGAAGAGAATGCGGTGGCGGTCTCAGCGGTGTAGTGCATGGCTAGGAATAGGCCCGTGAGGATTTGGATAATCAGGCAGAGTCCTAGTAGCGAGCCAAAGTTTCATCAAATTGAAATGCTAGATGGGGCAGGTAGGTCGACTAAAGCGTCATTGGTGATCTTTAGGAGGGGGTGGGTTTTCCGAGGGTTGGCCATTAGGTTCTTGTAGTTGAATTAACAACGGTGGTTTTTCAAGTCACTGGTCCTGGTTAGAGTCCTGGCAGGAATTATGGCTTATATCATGTCTTTATTTTTAGCGGGTCTAGTGCTGGGTCTAGTTGCTGTGGCGTCTAACCCTGCCCCTTATTTTGCTGCATTAGGGTTGGTGGTGGCGGCGGGGGCGGGGTGCGGTGTTTTGGTGGGACACGGGGGGTCATTTCTATCTTTAGTTCTCTTTTTAATTTACTTAGGGGGGATGTTAGTGGTGTTTGCTTATTCTGCGGCGCTGGCTGCGGAGCCATACCCGGAGACATGAGGGGATCGTTCTGTGCTGGGATATGTATTAGGCTACTTGCTAGTGGTCATGGTGACGGCTGGGTGGCTTTCAGGGGGGTGATATGAATCTTCTTGGGTAGTGGTGGATGAGTTTAAAGAGTTTGCCGTAGTACGAGCTGATTCGGGGGGAGTGGCTCTCATGTTTTCCTCTGGGGGAGGGGTTCTTGTGGTATGTGCGGCGGTCCTTCTGCTAACTCTATTTGTGGTGTTAGAGCTGACCCGTGGTCTGAGCCGGGGGACTCTTCGAGCGGTTAGATCAAGGCAACAACAACGGCTAGGGCAATAGTCAGGAAGAATAGCGAGAGGTAGGTTTTGATTATGCCTTGTTGCAGGTCGGTGGTGGTAGATGCCGCGGGGAGGTGGACGGCAGATATTGCTTTAGGTCCAACCTTCTCAAATCATGTTTGGTCGACCATTTGGCTAGCAATAGCTTGACCGAGAGAGAGGTTCAAGAAGGGTATAGAGCGGTGGATGGTTGCTGGGAAGAATCCTAGCATATTTGAGAAGTTATGGAGAGAAAGGGTGGGGGTGACCTTAAATTGTTTGGATGTGAGGGAGGCGAGTTCAAGGGCTGTAAGGAGGCCTAGGATAGTCACGATGAGGGCACTCAGTTTGAGAAGGGCAGGTATCGTCATGACAGGGGTTTTGGAGGGAAGAAAATTAGAAGTGATGATTAAGCCGGCGACGATGCTCCCCCAGGCAAGGCGTTTAATAGGGTTAATGACGGAGGGGTCGTTTTCATTAATGGGGGAGAGGGTGGGGAAACGGGGGTGGCCCATGGCAACGAAGTAAACTACACGGAGGCTGTAGATGGCCGTGAAAGAGGTGGCCAGGAGGGTTAGGGTTAGGGCTCAGGCGTTAAGGTAAGACGTGTTTAGGGCTTCAATGATAGCGTCTTTTGAAAAGAAGCCCGCTAGGAATGGGGTTCCCGTGAGGGCAAGGCTCCCGATGCTAAGACAAGAGGAGGTGAAGGGGGTGAGGTTGTGTATGCCCCCCATTTTTCGGATGTCCTGCTCGTCGTTTAAGCTGTGGATGATTGACCCGGAGCAAAGAAATAGCATAGCCTTGAAAAATGCGTGCGTACAAATGTGGAGGAAGGCGAGCTGTGGCTGGTTAAGGCCAATAGTGACCATTATAAGCCCAAGCTGGCTAGATGTGGAGAAGGCGACAATCTTCTTAATATCATTTTGGGTAAGAGCACAGGTGGCAGTAAAGAGGGTGGTTAGGGCTCCCAGGCATAGGCAGGTAGTAAGGGCTACGGGGTTATTTTCTATCAGGGGGCTAGTTCGGATTAGAAGGAAGATTCCAGCAACCACCATTGTGCTCGAGTGGAGTAGGGCAGAAACAGGGGTTGGGCCTTCCATAGCTGAGGGAAGCCAGGGGTGGAGGCCGAATTGCGCAGATTTTCCGGTAGCTGCGAGGATCAATCCTATAAGAGGCAAGGTGAGGTCCAGACCTTGGGAAGATGCGAATATTTGTTGTATTTCTCAAGAGTTGAGTTTCATAGCGAATCATGCCATACTTAGGATTAGTCCGATGTCCCCCACCCGGTTGTAGATGACAGCTTGGAGAGCGGCTGTGTTGGCGTCTGCTCGCCCGTACCACCACCCGATAAGGAGAAAGGATATGATGCCAACACCTTCCCAACCAATAAAGAATTGGAATATATTGTTGGCCGTGACTAAGATGATTATCGCCACTAGGAAGAGGAGGAGGTACTTAAAGAATCGGTTCATATTGGGGTCCGCATGCATGTACCAAGAGGCAAACTCGAGAATAGACCAGGTGACGTACAGAGCCACGGGGGTGAAGATGATAGAGTAGTGGTCAAACTTAAAGCTAATATTGATGTCAAAGGTGAGAGTGTTTATTCATTGCCACACGGTCACAATTGTTTCGGCCCCGCTGTTGAGGAAAATGAAGAGGGGAAGGAGGCTGACTAGGAATGCAGTCTTGACTGCAGTCTTGACGTGTGTTACGGCCCACCCTTTTTGGACGGGGGAGGGGCTGAGGGTGGTTATAAGGGGGTAGAGTAGGAGGGCGAAGATTAGTAGCAGGGAGGAGCTTAGGATAGTAGGAACAAGGTGCATAGCTGCTGCTTGGATTTGCACCAAGAGTTTTTGGTTCCTAAGACCAACGGATAAGCTGTCATCCTCCAGGAGCGCGAGTGAACCACGGGGTTTAACCGTGGGGGTAGAAGATTAGCAGTCTCTATTGCCTTCGGGCCTCTCTCGGTGAATAAGGGGATTTTAACCCCTGTTACTAGAATCACAATCTAGTGTTTTAGTTAAACTATATTTACAGAAGCACCACCCTCATATCAGCTCAGGCTTTGTTACCAGGAGGATAATGGGAAGAAGGTGGAGGGTTAAGAGGAGGTGCTCTCGAGTGTGGGAGGGCTCAAGGGCGATGATGTGGGAGGGCAGGGGTCCTCGTTGGGAGGTGAGGAACAGGTAGAGGGAGTAGCTCGCAGTGATGAGGGTCCCCAGGCCTGTAATAATAAGGGTTCAGTATGACCAGTTGAACATGGCTGTAATGATTATTAGTTCCCCTATAAGATTGGGGAGGGGAGGGAGAGCAAGGTTGGCTAGGTTGGCAATAAACCATCAAGTAGCTATAAGAGGGAGTGCCATTTGAAGTCCTCGGGCTAATAGTATAGTCCGGCTATGTGTCCGCTCATAGGCTGTGTTGGCTAAACAAAATAGGGCTGAAGATGCGAGGCCATGGGCGATTATAAGAATAATTGCGCCTGTGAAGCCCCAGGGGGTTTGAATGAGGATGCTACCGGCTACAAGGCCCATGTGACTAACGGAGGAGTAGGCGATGAGGGATTTAAGATCTGTTTGTCGTAAGCAGATTGAGCCGGTTATGATTACGCCTCACAAAGCTAGGACAATAAAAGGGTAGGCAAGCTCTTGGGAGAGGGGGTCCAGCATAAGTATCATGCGCATTATGCCGTAGCCCCCGAGCTTCAGAAGGACAGCAGCTAGGACCATAGAGCCGGCGATTGGGGCCTCTACATGGGCTTTCGGTAGTCACAGGTGAACACCATAGAGGGGCATTTTAACCAGGAAAGCCAGGAGGCACCCTGCTCATCATAGCTTGTCACCCCAGGTGGAGAGGTGGAGGGGTTGAGAATATTGGAGGGTGATGAGGGAGAGGGTGCCCGTCTCGTTTTGTAAGAGCAGGAGGGCAACTAGAAGGGGTAGGGAGCCTGCTAGGGTGTAAAAGAGAAAATATGTCCCTGCATTCAATCGTTCTGCCTGGTTGCCCCAGCGCGTGATAATAATGAGGGTGGGAACTAGGGTTGCTTCAAACATTACATAGAATATAATGATCTCCGTCGCCCCGAATGCCAGGATGAGGAACATTTGAAGGGAGGCAAGAAGAGAGATGTAAGTCCGCTGGCGGTTGATAGGCTCAGGCGAGATGTGGTTTTGGCTTGCAAGGATTATTAAGGGTAACAGCCAGCATGAGAGGACAAGCAGTGGGGTAGAAAGGGGGTCAGTGGCGAGGTAGAGGTTAGAAGTGACCCACCCAGTTTCAGAAGTTCATTTCAACCAGGATAGGCTGGCTAAGGCGATTACAAGGCTTTGAGCCACAGTTGTAGGTCAAAGTCACTTGGCTGGGGTAAGCCAGATCGTGGGGAATAGCATGACAGTTGGAATTAAGATTTTTAGCATCGGAGAAGGTTTAGGCTTTGCAGGTGGTCGGTCCCGTGGGTGCGGGCAGTGGCTACTAGGATGGCTAGTCCGGCACTGGCTTCACAGGCTGAGAAGGCCAGGAGCAGTATGGGGGCACAAGAGAATCCGGTTGCTTCGGCTTGAAGGGCCCAGACTGAGAGGGCGATGTAAAGGGACAGCATCATGCCTTCGAGGCAGAGTAAGGCGGATAGAAGGTGGGTGCGGTGGAAAGCTAGCCCCATTAGCCCTAGGATAAAAGCTGAGGTGAAACTAAAATGTGTGGGAGTCATAAGGCAGTCGCGGACTTGAACCGCGGTTTTCTGAGCCGAAATCAAAGGTCTTATGTTGGACTAACTACCTATTCAGCCCACTCTAAGCCCCCTTGAATCCACTCGTAGATAAGGCCGAGGGTGAGGAGGGCAAGGACGGCTACAGCTCATGTGAAAGTAATGGCTGGGGCAGCGAGTTGATCACCTCAGGGGAGGGGTAGTAAGAGGGCAATTTCTAAGTCAAACAGTAGGAAGAGGATGGCGATCAGGAAGAATCGGAGGGAGAATGGGAGTCGTGCTGAGCCGAGGGGGTCAAAGCCGCACTCGTACGGGGATAGCTTCTCAGCATCTGGGCTGAGCTGAGGCAGTCAGAAGGAGACAATGGCTAGTACTGTTGAAAGCAAAATAGTAATGGAAATCACCGAAGTAACTAAATTCATTATCTTTCCTTGGATTTTCACCAAGACCGAGTGATTGGAAGTCACATATACTGGGTTAATACTAGAAAGACTATGAGCCTCATCAGTAGATGGAAACATAGAGGAAAAGCCATACAACGTCTACAAAGTGTCAGTATCAGGCAGCGGCTTCAAAGCCGAAGTGGTGTTCAGATGTGAAGTGGTATTGGATCTGGCGGAGGAGGCAGACAGCTAGGAAAGTTGATCCGATGATGACGTGTAGGCCGTGGAATCCTGTGGCGACGAAGAAGGTGGACCCGTACACTCCGTCTGCAATAGTAAAGGGTGCTTCCCAGTATTCAAGACCCTGGAGGAAAGTGAAGTAGAAGCCCAGGAGGATAGTCAGAGTGAGGGAGTGGATGGTTTGTTTCCGCTCTCCTTCTATGATGCTGTGGTGTGCTCAAGTAACCGTTACTCCTGATGCTAAGAGGACGGCAGTATTAAGGAGAGGGACTTCAAAGGGGTCCAGGGTGGTGATTCCAGTTGGAGGTCAGCATCCCCCCAGCTCAGGAGTGGGGGCGAGGCTGGCGTGGTAAAATGCTCAAAAAAAGCCTAAAAAGAAAAATACCTCGGATGTGATGAATAAAATCATGCCATATCGTAGGCCTTTTTGGACGGGGGGTGTGTGATGTCCTTGGAATGTTCCCTCCCGTACAATGTCTCGTCACCATTGGTACATGGTGAGAAGAAGAAGGGTTGTTCCTGCTGATATCAGGATGACGGAGTGGAAGTGGAATCAGATTGCTGTGCCTGAGGTTATCAGGAGAGCACCGACTGCGCCGGTCAGAGGCCAGGGGCTTGGGTCTACTATGTGGAATGCGTGTGCTTGGTGGGCCATTAGACGTTTTCTTGTAGGTAGAGGCTCATTAGGAGGACGAATACATAGGCCTGGATTATTGCTACGGCGACCTCTAGGAGGGTAAGGAGGAACAGGACAACAGAGGTAAGAATTGCAACGGTAGGCATTAGGGGGAGAAGGACAAAGGCAGCGGTAGCAATGAGTTGGATGAGCAGGTGGCCAGCTGTGAGATTGGCTGTGAGCCGTACTCCCAGGGCCAGGGGGCGGATGAAGAGGCTAATTGTTTCGATGATGATGAGGACGGGGATAAGGGGTACGGGGGTGCCTTCTGGGAGGAGGTGGCCCAGTGCTGCCGTAGGTTGGGTTCGCATTCCGATGATTACAGTGGCTAGTCAAAGAGGGACAGCAAGTCCTATGTTTAAAGACAGCTGGGTTGTTGGGGTGAAGGTGTATGGGAGGAGTCCTAGCATGTTAAGGGTAATTAAGAAAAGCATGAGGGAGGTAAGAATTGTGGCTCACTTGTGGCCCCCGACATTTAGCGGTAGAAGAAGTTGTTGTGTAAAGCGGTTGATGAATCAGCCTTGTAGGGTGAGAAGGCGGTTGTTAAGTCAGCGAGCTGTGGGGGTGGGGAATAAAATTCAGGGGAGGGTGAGGGCCAGGGCTATGAGAGGGATGCCTAGGAAAACCGGGCTTATAAATTGGTCAAAGAAGCTTAGTGTCATGGTCAGTTTCAAGATTCGGGGTTGGCCTTCTCGGCGCTTTGAACTGTTGGTTCATTAGAGAAGATGTGTCCAAGGACTTTTGGGGGGATTACAGTTAGGAATACTAGTCACGAGAAGACCAGGATGGCAAATCAAGGGGCTGGGTTGAGTTGAGGCATGTCACTAGGGGTGGTTGGGGCTCACCAATTTTTAGCTTAAAAGGCTAACGCTTTCTCCCGTTTTAGCTTCTTAGTGAGGCGTCTTCGAGCATCATGGAGGATCAATTTTCAAAGTGTTTTAGGGGGACCGCCTCTACTACGATGGGTATGAAGCTATGGTTAGCTCCACAGATTTCTGAGCACTGTCCGTAGAATACACCGGGGCGCGAGGCAATAAAGGCTGTTTGGTTTAGTCGGCCTGGGACTGCGTCTATTTTAACGCCTAGGGCGGGCACAGCTCAAGAGTGGAGTACGTCTTCCGCGGATACGAGTACTCGAATTGGTGATTCAACAGGGACTACTATTCGGTGGTCTGCCTCAAGGAGGCGGAATTGTCCGGGGGCAAGGTCTTGGGTGGGGATTATGTACGAGTCAAATCCTAGGTCTTCGTAATCAGTATACTCGTAGCTTCAATATCATTGGTGCCCCATAGCTTTAATGGTTAAGTGGGGGTCGTTGATCTCGTCCATGAGGTACAGGATGCGAAGGGAGGGGAGGGCGATGAGGATGAGAATTACAGCAGGAAGGACAGTTCAGATAATTTCGATCTCTTGGGAGTCGAGGATGTATTTGTTAGTTAGTTTTGTAGAGACCATAGCTACAATAATGTATAGTACGAGAGTGCTAATTAGAAGAACGATTATCAGAGCATGGTCATGGAAATGAAGGAGCTCTTCTATTACTGGGGAGGCCGCGTCTTGGAATCCTAGTTGAGAGGGATGTGCCATTCTAGCCTGGGGCTTAAGACACGCGGGGCTCTAACCCACAGTTTTGCCTTGACAAAGCAATGTTATAACAAATTTAACTAGTGTCTTATTGAAGAAAGTGACAGAGTGGCTATGTGGCTGACTTGAAATCAGCAGATGGGGGTTCAATTCCTCCCTTTCTCGTTAATTAGCTTGAACTTGGACGTAGGCTGGTTCCTCGAATGTGTGGTAAGGGGGAGGGCAGCCGTGAAGTCATTCTACATTTGTAGAGGTCAGCTCAACGGACATTACTTCTCGTTTAGCCACAAATGCTTCTCATAGAATAAACAAGAACATGATTACAGCAACTAAGGAGATGAGAGACCCAATAGAAGAGATGGTGTTTCAAAGAGTGTAGGCGTCTGGGTAGTCAGAGTATCGGCGAGGCATTCCTGCGAGGCCTAGGAAGTGTTGAGGGAAGAAGGTTAAATTGACCCCCACGAACATAATCCCAAAGTGAATTTTAGTCCAGGTGCTGTGTAAGGTGTATCCCGAGAATAGGGGGAATCAGTGAACGAAAGCAGCTAGAATGGCAAATACAGCCCCCATGGACAGAACATAGTGGAAGTGGGCTACTACATAGTAGGTGTCGTGAAGGACGATGTCCAGGGACGAATTGGCCAGAACGATCCCAGTTAGTCCGCCTACTGTAAATAGGAAAATGAAGCCAAGAGCTCACAGAAGCGGTGTTTCTCATTTGATTGAGCCCCCGTGTAGGGTGGCCAGTCAGCTAAAAACTTTTACACCTGTCGGAATGGCAATAATTATTGTGGCGGAGGTAAAGTAGGCACGCGTATCAACGTCCATCCCTACTGTAAACATGTGGTGGGCCCATACGATGAAGCCTAGGAGGCCAATAGCCATCATTGCTCAAACCATGCCCATGTACCCGAAGGGTTCTTTTTTGCCCGAGTAGTATGCTACGATGTGGGAAATCATTCCAAACCCGGGAAGAATAAGAATATATACTTCGGGGTGGCCAAAGAATCAGAACAGGTGTTGGTACAAGATGGGGTCCCCCCCTCCTGCGGGGTCGAAGAAGGTGGTGTTTAGATTCCGGTCTGTGAGAAGCATAGTGATGCCAGCAGCTAGGACTGGCAGGGAGAGAAGTAGGAGGACGGCAGTAATAAGCACGGATCAGACAAACAGCGGTGTCTGGTACTGAGAGATGGCGGGGGGTTTCATATTAATAATGGTTGTGATAAAGTTGATTGCTCCTAAAATAGAAGAAATCCCGGCAAGGTGGAGAGAGAAGATGGTGAGGTCTACAGAAGCCCCCGCATGAGCCAGATTGCCGGCTAGGGGAGGGTATACAGTTCAACCAGTTCCGGCCCCTGCTTCGACCCCAGAAGAGGCGAGGAGGAGGAGAAAGGAGGGTGGGAGGAGCCAGAAGCTTATGTTATTTATTCGGGGGAAGGCCATGTCTGGGGCTCCAATCATAAGCGGGATGAGCCAGTTTCCAAACCCGCCAATTAGGATTGGTATTACCATGAAGAAGATTATCACGAAGGCGTGTGCAGTAACGATAACGTTGTAGATTTGGTCGTCTCCGAGGAGGGCGCCGGGCTGACTAAGTTCGGCTCGGATGAGGAGGCTCAGAGCTGTCCCCACTATTCCTGCCCAGGCTCCGAAGATCAGATATAGGGTGCCAATGTCTTTGTGGTTGGTTGAGAAAAATCAGCGTGTAATTGCCACAGGTAAGATGGCCGAAGTAAGCGGTGGATTGTAGCCCCATATATAGAGGTTTGAGTCCTCTTCTTACCAAGCCCTGGGGTGTGACCACGTCAGATTGCAAACCTGAAGAAGTAGGCTTACCGCCTGCCGGGGCTTTCCCGCCCCGCCCCGGCGGCGGGGGAGTAGATGGATGCTCGCTGGATAGAGCGCTTAGCTGTTAACTAAGAGTTTGTAGGATCAAGGCCTTCCCACCTAGGGAGGCTTTAGCTTAATTAAAGTGTCTGAGTTGCATTCAGAAGATGCGGGATAGAGTCCTGTAAGTCTTATCAGGGGCTAAGGGATTTTCACCCTCGCTTAGGGCTTTGAAGGCCCTTGGTCTAAATACTATCCTAAGCCCCTAGCCCCAGGAAAATGCTGAGAGGAAGCAGGGGGTGATTGGAAGCAGGCCTAGAGCACCAATCGTAGAGGTTGCGAGGAGGAAAGAGGTTTGGTTAGTGTGGAAACGTCAGGTGGGGGAGGATCCTGATGTGTTGGGGGAGACGGTGAGTGCTATGGCGTAGCAGATCCGCAGGTAGAAGAAAAGACTCAGTAGGGCTGTGAGGGCTGCAAAGGTGGCGACTAGCGGGAATCCTTGCTTGGTTATTTCTTGCAGAATGAGTCATTTAGGCATAAACCCGGAGAGGGGAGGTAGGCCTCCTAGGGAAAGTAGTGCCAAAGAGGCTAGTGCAACCAGGGCGGGCGTCTTCGTTCATGCAGTGGCAAGAGTGTTTAGGTTGGAGGCTGCGTTTGCTTTTATGGTGAGAAACGCAGAAGTTGTCATGACAATATAAAGGGTAAGACCAAGTAGGGCTAAAGAGGGCGAGACTTGAGAGACAATAATTATCCAACCCAGGTGGGCAATGGATGAGTAGGCCAGGATCTTGCGGACTTGGGTTTGGTTTATGCCCCCTCATCCTCCGATTAGGGTGGAGGCGACACCCATAGCCAGGATGAGGGAGGGATTAAGCGCTGGGGTAATCTGAACGATGAGGGCAAAGGGGGCTAGTTTTTGCCAGGTGGAGAGAATAAGGCCGGTGGTGAGGCTGAGACCTTGAATAACCTCTGGGAGCCAAAAATGCACGGGGGCCAGCCCTACTTTCAAAGCTAGTGCTATAAATGCGATCGTAGCGGATGCGGGGTGAGAGAGGTGCAGAATGTCTCAGGAGCCGGTGAGTCAGGCGTTGGTGGCGCTGGCAAACATGATTGTGGCTGCGGCCGCAGCCTGGGTGATAAAGTATTTGGCAGCTGCTTCGACCGAGCGTGGGGAGTGTTTCTGGGTTATGAGGGGGATAATGGCGAGGGTGTTGATTTCTAAGCCTATTCAGGCTAAGAGCCAGTGGGAGCTAGAAAACGCCAGTGCAGTACCCAGGCCTAATGCTGAAATAAGAAAGGATGAGACGTAAGGATTCATGTGTTAGTAAAGGAGGGGGTTTCACCGTCATTCTTGGGGTATGGGCCCAAAAGCTTGTTTAGCTGACCTTACTAGAAAGTGGTGTAGTGGGAGCACCAGGAGTTTTGATCTCCTGAGGATGGGTTCAAGTCCCTTCTTTCTAAGGAATCAAAGGGGCTTTAACCCTTATAAGTCACCCTATCAAGGTGGCCCTTAAACATTCAGGCATAATTCCTGTTAGAGCTGGGGTGGTAGCCCGGCGAATGCGACGGGGAGGGCTAGATGCCAAAGTACGAGGGCCAGGGTGAGGGGCAAGAAGCTCTTTCACACTAGATGCATGAGTTGGTCGTACCGGAACCGGGGGTAGGAGGCGCGTACCCAGAGGAACACAACTGACAGCAGAGCGGCTTTGGTTATGAGGTTGCAGGCGGTGAGCTCTGGCAGGGAAGGGATGTGGGAGGCCCCTAAGAATAGAACTGCGGAGAGGGTGTTTATTAGGAGGATGTTTGCATATTCTGCGAGGAAGAAAAGGGCAAAGGGGCCCCCTGCATACTCTACGTTAAAGCCGGAAACTAGTTCTGACTCTCCTTCTGTCAGGTCAAACGGGGCCCGGTTAGTTTCGGCGAGGGTGGAGATGTACCACATAACCGCGAGGGGTCATGCGGGGATTAGAAGTCAGACACTTTCTTGGGCTACGTTAAAAGTTTGGAGCGTGAACCCCCCGGAGAAAATGATAATGCTTAAAAGGATCAGCCCTAGGCTTACTTCATATGAAATTGTCTGCGCGACTGCTCGGAGGGCTCCGATAAGGGCGTATTTAGAATTTGAGGCCCAGCCTGACCCGAGGATGGAGTAGACGGCTAAGCTAGACAGTGCTAGAACGAATAGGATGCCTAGGTTCAGGTCAGCAACGGGGTACGGGATTGGTATGGGGGCCCAGAGGGTGAGGGCTAAGGTGAGGGCTAGCATGGGTGTGGCAAGAAAAAGGAAGGGGGAGGAAGTGGAAGGTCGGACGGGTTCTTTAATGAATAGCTTGACTCCATCGGCGATTGGCTGAAGAAGTCCGTAGGGGCCGACGATGTTTGGGCCTTTACGAAGTTGCATGTACCCCAGGACTTTCCGCTCAAGCAGGGTGAGGAAAGCGACAGCAAGAAGGACAGGGACGATGTAGGCAAGGGGGTTGACGATGTAAGTCAAAATGGTAGTGATCATAGCCGGGGAGAGGATTTGAACCTCTGATGAAAGGGCTTAGACCTTTAGCACTTTCCAGACTTTGCTACCCCGGTGTTTGTGGTTGAGAACTATGTTCTAGATCCTGCCACACTAGGATGCCATACTCTTTGGCACACCCGGGTATGCCCTCTTTTCTGTTTTAGTTGCCTTCAGCAGGTGAGGGTGGGGCGTGCCTTGAGCATGGGCCTCTTCTCTCCGGTCCTTTCGTACTGGGAGGAATCATTTCATAGATAGAAACTGACCTGGATTGCTCCGGTCTGAACTCAGATCACGTAGGACTTTAATCGTTGAACAAACGAACCCTTATTAGCGGCTGCACCAATAGGATGTCCTGATCCAACATCGAGGTCGTAAACCCCCTCGTCGATAGGGACTCTGGGAGAGGATTGCGCTGTTATCCCTAGGGTAACTTGTTCCGTTAATCGGCTCTAGGCCGGATCATTCTGGTCAGAATTTCTGTTGCTTAGGGCGGCAGCCCTTAGTTGTGAGGTTCGTAACCTTGGTCCACATGGAGGCTTCTTTATCCTCCGCGGTCGCCCCAACCGAAGACAGTGGAGACAGGGGCCACAATGTTTTCTCCTCTTAGGGGAGGGGGTATAACGTGGGCTGTCTAGTGTCTAAAGCTCCATAGGGTCTTCTCGTCTTATGTACTAATCCCCGCTTCTGCACGGGGAGATCAATTTCACTGACTGGGGGGAGGAGACAGTTAAGCCCTCGTCTAGCCATTCATACAGGTCTTCATTTAAAGGACAAGTGATTGCGCTACCTTCGCACGGTTAAAATACCGCGGCCGTTTAACCCAGGGTCACCGGGCAGGCGGGACCTCTTATGTATAGTATTCAAGAGGCGATGTTTTTGGTAAACAGGCGAGGCTTGTGTTTGCCGAGTTCCTTGTCCCCCTTTTAGTCTTTCCTCAGTGCACACCTGTGTGGGGTTAACGATAACTTTTTTGGGTGCTTCTTGATTGCATTAAAGTCCAAAATGCCCTCTTGTATTGGGTTCGCTATTTGTCGGCGGGTGGTCCGGTCCGACTTACACATGTGCGAGGAGAGGGGCTTATGCCCCTCTTATTACTCATTCTAGCATGGTCGCTCCCATGGGAGCATGGGGCGGTTTAGTAAAATTAGGGGTGGGGGATGGGCTATCAGAATAAGAGGTGTGTGCTGTCTGAGCTTTAACGCTTTCTAATCAGGTGGCTGCCCTTAAGCCCACTGAAACAGTGTACCTTGAAAATTATGATCCTTGACCGCCTGTTAAGGTTGTGTCCTGGTTCAAAGGAGCTGTACCTCCATTGAATAACTCCCCTGGTTTCTTTCTGCCTTAAGAAGAAGGATCTTATGGGTTTAAAAAGCCTGGGGGCTGAACTCCTATTCATTTCCTAAACAACCAGCTATAACTAGACTCGATAGGTATTTCACTTCTACTCGGAGCTCTCTCCACTCTTTTGCAACAGAGACGGATAGGCCCTGCAATAGGCTGTCTCGGAGTAGCTCGTCCAGTTTCGGGGGCCCAAACTAAAGTTCTCTTTGCTTGGGTTTACTGGCTAGATCATGATGCAAAAGGTACAAGTTTTAATCTTTGCTTTTCGGTGCTTATATGGGTTGTTTCATTTCTCTTTCAGCTTTCCCTTGCGGTACTTTCTCTATTGCTCAAGTTGTCCTTTTCTGTCGCCCGTACTAAGGTGGGAAAATGATTTGTTCACAAACTTTAAGGTTGTGCGGGGTTATTTATGGTAAAAAATTAAACCAAGTGTTTGGCTAGCTATTTGGCTCAGGGCGACCCGATTTGCACGGGTGTCTTCTCGGAGTAAGGGAGATGCTGTTCTGTTTAGCTACGCCCCGGTTGTCCCAAGTGCACCTTCCGGTACACTTACCATGTTACGACTTGCCTCCCCTTTGTTCGATTGTCTTGTTAAGAACCAGATTAAGTGAACCCGGAGAGAGTGACGGGCGGTATGTGCGCGCCTCAGAGCCGGCTTCAGGAGAACTCTCTATTTCCTCCTTACTGCTAAATCCACCTTCAGGGGTTGGTTTCACAACCCCTTTCGTAATAACCTGGGGTAGGTAATGTAGCCCATTTCTTCCCACCTCATACGCTGCACCTTGACCTGACGTTTTGGGTTATACCCATTTTGCTCACTTTGAGTCCTTCACAGGGTGAGCTGACGACGGCGGTATATAGGCGGGTCAAACAAGGGGTGGTGAGGTTGAACGGGGATTATCGATTCAAGAACAGGCTCCTCTAGGTGGGTGTGAGGCACCGCCAAGTCCTTTGGGTTTTAAGCTAACGCTTGTAGTTCCCTGGCGGATATTAGGGGTAAGTTAATATCAAAGTTTATGGCTAAGCATAGTGGGGTATCTAATCCCAGTTTGTATCTTAGTTGTCGTGGGTTCAGGTGAGTTAAAGCCACTTTCGTAGTGGGGCTTCGTGCCCTCGGAAGCGTATAACGGCCTGGAGGGTATTCGGCTTTAGTTTATTATTTCCCTAACCACTCTTTACGCCGGCTACCTTCAACTCGGGCCACTCGTATAACCGCGGTGGCTGGCACGAGATTTACCGGCCCTAAAAACCGTAACCTAGTCAAGCTTTCGCTTATTGCTTAATGTCTATCACTGCTGAGTACCCTTGGGGGTGTGGCTGAACAAGGCGTCCTGGGCTGCTTTGCGCGTGCCTGATACCGGCTCCTTGCCCCCGGGCGGGGGGTAAAGGGCATCCTCACAGGGGTGCGGAGACTTGCATGTATAAATTTGGTTGAAGCTGAAGGTAAAGTCAGGACCAAGCCTTTGTGCTTGCGGGGTTTTTCAACGCCCATCTAAACATCTTCAGTGTTTTGCTTTGATTAAGCTACGCTAGC